AAGAACTGCTTTTTGTCTTTCCCAGAGAGAGTCTCTGATTTCAGATTGAGAACGAGAATGAATATGACTAGCCCGTGCCAGAGTGAAGTTCTTTCGCATGAATGTGACAAGCATCATCTTAAAACCCATAAATCATTGAATGAAAGGACTGCTCTTGAGTTCATAGCCAGCAAGGTTTCGCAGGTGTTGTTCCAAGTTCCAAGTGTGTTGTTGATATGCACTACTCACAATGTAAGGTGCTTCCGATGTCAACTATGATAATCGCATATCGAATACGTTTCACTTTTCCTTTCTAATATGAATATGCAATGGGCATACGAAAACATATAAATTCTAGAAGCTCTTTGATGATTCAACAGAAGCTAATTGAACATGGACTAAGTTAGTGCAACTATTTGCAATAAAAGAAGAAATCCGGATAGAATTCCAATAGCTCTACCTTGACTCCAACAGCTATCCTTGACCGGCGGGTTGAACTGAACCATTGAAAAAGAGAAAATAAAAATAAGAAAATTAGATGTTTAATGAGCTTTATTTGCTCCATGCGCTTTGCGCTCTTGGCTTAACAACATCAAATAGGAATCGAACCTCTTCCAGTTCAGTGAAAAACTCGAATCCTTTTGATGTCCAGTCCACCACCCAACCCATCCTCCGTGATTTAGCTGCACGGCTACAGACGCATTCAAAAAAATCTAGTACGAATGAGCAGGTACGTGAAACACTTAGGGAATTTACTCACATCAGGAACATAAATAATACAAGAAAAGATCAAAACGAATTCAATGGCACTCTCTCTTTCAAGGGCGGATCCCTAATGCCGGGAGGTACTCCTTGGAACCAATTCATTCCTGACACCGACGAGCCACCACCCCCAGTGTCGTTATTGATATAGTTAGCAAAAGCCAACAAAATAATGAAATTATTCGCTATAACATAAAAGTTGAATAAAGTCGTAGGCTGCTTCAAACCAGAAACTTCGGTCTTTCGCTTCAACAAGGTCCTTGTAAATGATGAAGAAATCGGAGGAGGGGGAGTCTGAGTTGTCCCCAATCACTTCCGACGAAATTTCGTCAAAAGTTCAGTTTACAGGTATTTTTACGTCTTTTTCAAATAACAGATTTTTAAATTTATGATTAATACCTTGTCTAAGAGCAGCTCTAGTCTCTTGCTCTCCACTTTGATATTGATACCCGGGAAAATGAGTTTCGTTCGGTAATTGTGAGAGCATGGCCTGAAGTTCGGGCCCAAGTTGCTCGTACGAAACGGACATTGCATTCCCTGATGAAATAGACATGGGATCTACTGATGAAATAGAACTCGGCTGCTCGTACGAAACGGACATCGGATCCCCACCCAGCGGAACTCGACTTCGTCTGTCATCGGCGAAAGTTCCTAGCTACCGAAGCTGTTAGTTAACCATTCGATATGTGACATTAGGAAGAAAAGCTTCTTATTTAGTGATTGCCCGGGATTCATTGTTAATTATCTTAATTAGTGAAACTTACAAGATCTCCGTTGCCGCCCAGCTCTTTCTTTAATAAAGCAATTGCCCACGTTCAAGCGCCTAGAGAGGAAGAAGCAAAGCGAGTCTTCTTACCACCTACCGCTACCACAAAGAGAAATCCCATTCGTATTCGCAGCTAACCACGAAGAGAGTGAACCGTCGACATGAGCACCAACAGCTACCACTCCGACATTTGCTACTGCTACCGGGGTTGAACGAAAGTCGGGATTTTAGGCATAACTTCTTTCCTAGAGGGGGTTGAGAAAAGACCATGCTACACGAAGCGGGGAAAGCATTTTCACAAGAACGGTATTTGAAGCTCGTTCCGAGTCGACAAAAGCAGAGAAGATCACAGTCGGTCCTGTTCTTCGAACCGAGTGAACAACTTCTACTAGCCCTCCAAGAGCTATATCGGTGGCACTCGGGATCTACTACTTATTAAATTCATTTTATTACGATAGGACGACTAATCAAAATTCAGCTTCCTTCCCTGGAAGAGCAACTGAACCTTCGCTACGTTCCAGCTAGTCGAACTACCTCAGTGAACCAGAGAAAGCATCTCTATTCAAATTCAAAGCAATCCACCCAAGCCAAGGAAGGCTAGCTAGTCTCTAGGGGCTGAATCTCTAGAAATTCCGTTTTGATACGATAATCAGCCTGCTATTAAAGTAAACAAACCGATGCGCCTTGAGCCTAGTCGTTATTCTTGCCTTCGCCTGCTTCATCTGCAGAGCGAACTCCGGAAGTGACTGCTTTCACTCGGTGATCTGACTCTCTTTGTTCTGTGAGATAATGGATCCCCCTTTCCCTCTTGTATCTGATCCGTAGTGATGAAGGGGTCGGTTCATACTCTTTCACCGGCTTGAAAATAGGCTCCTTTTGCCTTGGTTTTTTCCATCACTGGATGGAATGATAGACTAGCAAGATAAAGGAAAGCGCTCTTCTTCTTGAGATTTCGAAGAGTAAGCTCACGAGACCAGGAATATATGGAACGAGATGTTGCTGTGGAAGAGGAAGGGGACTTGGCTAGCTCTACCAGGTGGGAGAGTAAAGCGGGAAGCAGCTCGACCCGGAGTCGGATGTAAGAGTCAGCTAGTAGTTGCCAGCGAATGGGCCATAAGGGAATGCGCCTCTGTACCAACCTATGATGCGGGAGAGGAGATCGGCTATAAAAGTAGTAGGCGAAGGTCTTAGTTCCTTAAGTTAGTTGTAAACCGCTGGCCCTACGGATAATAAGTGGAGGGACTTTACTGGACTCGACTCGACCAAGCGGTACTGACTGATAAAAGCACACTTAAACTGCTGCAGGAAGGACTGAGCGGACTATCGACGGCATTTGTAAACTCGCATTTAGAACACCTCGGCGAGGAGACTATTTCGTTGGAGGACGGAAAAAGCCAAATCGAGATGAATGGAAGATGCCTATTGCGGGTCTGGTCCCTGCTTCCTCACATTGATCGATTACATGGTGTTAAGCAATTGATATCGACCTTTACTCATGCAATTGAATGCTCCAAGCGATCAGTCCATTACTTCCTTTGTTGGCTCCTACTCTACCAGACGGTGACCGGCTCAATAGAGCACCTTTGGGCGCTGGCTTTTCGAAACCAAGTTAGGGAATCAGTGACCAACAGCTTGAGAAAGCAAAAAAGTTTCATCTCTTACGATAAACACTGAATTGGATTAGCCCCTGCAGGAATTGAACCTACAAACAAGGCTTTTTCCTTGTGTTACCTAACTAAAGAGCTCCCAAGGCCACCTGATTCGGAGTAGAACACTCCTATTTACACTTCGATTCCACCCGGCCCGAAACCAAAGAGGAGAAACTTGCACCGGTAATGCTACCACACAGGTTTTGAGGCGAGGAAGCGGCTTAAAGATCGATCGACCGCCATTCTTGTTGCGAAGGAAAGCCATTCCGAAAGCGGCTACAACCTTCACGCGGGACCTCAAAAAAACACAGCAACGAAGAGAATAAGGCAGGTCTTCCTTAAAAAAAGGACGCACGCTGGATGTTCAAAGAAACAGGGCGTCCATTTGTTCTTCTCAAGCAGGACGGACAACCCCTTGTGTGGGGCGAGTTTTCATTGGATGAAATCCTAGCCGTGCTAGTCCGAAGAGCGCTACTAAGGTAAGGACGAGCGCCCCTGCCGAGCAACTCATGGAGACGACTCCGCCTGACATCATCATACAAAAGCTCAAACGATGTGGGGATTGGTACGAAATCTATGACGATCCCATCTTACGGGGTCTAGCCGTACATTTCTATGAAAGCTTGTGAAAAAGCTCTACGGCGATCTCATGGTCCTTCGAGATACGCGGACGACGCTAGGAGAGCGCTTTGTTTCTTATATTAACTTAATTAAGGAAATCGAGCTATCAAGAGGGTCGAATACCGGCAACGATTGGGAAATTCAAATTACGTATGGTAATAACAAATTGAATATTTTTAATTCCTCTAGTCGAGCTAGCGATAAACCTGACCGCTAGCGATAGTTAAAAACCTTCTTCTTTATACTTTGAATACGAAATTCGGATTGAGAATGAGTTGAAAGCTTAGAACGCTAATGGAATGCATGGAAAGAAAAATGAATCCTTTTCGGCGGGAAAGCAGTGAAGAAGGAAATCGACACTTAGCATAGATCACATTGCCCCTCACTAAAGGTGAAAGGTAGGGGCACGGATTACACACCTGCAACCAATTCCCTGCAAGACGGCTAAGACTGACCTCAAACAAAAAAGAAAGCGTCGGCAATGAATGGTCCTAGCCTTGCAAGACTCGCTTTGGACTACCTCACCCCAAGCACTCTGATGTATGCCTTCTTTTTTACTAGTCAACAGATTCTTTGAGCGATTTTTGACATAAGTAAGATACCACTAGATAGACTGGAAAGCATAGGGCCCTGGGCTGGACTTATATTAGATAGATTCGCCTACACGATTTCAATGTCAATGAAGTCAATTTCCCCTTACACTACTCAGACACTCCACTCCGCAATGGGAAGACAAAAGGAACCCCAAGCCGCATGCCCTCTTTCTCCGAACCAACTGACCGCTAAACAGACATAGGCACAGACGGAATTTCCTACGATAGGCAATAAGAGCGAAGACTTTTTGGCTGGCAAGGGAGTATGCACTTACTGATAGGATAGAGGCTGACTACGGAAGAAAGCGAATGGAAAGCTTGCAACGATCGAACACACAAAGAAGAAAGGATCGCGAATGGGCAGACACCCCAATCTCTCTCTCCTTACCTTTCTCCGATTATCAAAAAAGGTGCGAAGCGATAAAGAATTCCTTACTTGACTTGGGGTGAGGAGTTAGACATTTAACGAAAGAAGGAAATCGCCTTTATACGATACGACTTCTCCCACTTCTCTTATAAGGTAAGCTTAGTCATAAGGCAGATTCTTAGTTCTCCAAAAGACAGAACGAAAACCGCGCTAAGAAGAAAAGAGCAGTAGCAGCTGCAACAGGAGCTGAGTATACAACAGCCAATGGTTCACAGCCCCAGACAGAAAGTCAGTTTCCACTCACGACCAAAGCGCTGTCGCACCTCTACCATTTTCGGCGTAACGAGGTTTTAGTCCTTACGAGGTCTCTTTTGCACCTACCAATAGGCGCCTAAGTCTATGAGCTTCTGGGCTATGTCTCGCTTAAGCTATACAGTTATGAAAATAGTCTTTTTGGTAGATCACGTGAGGGAAGACCTTCTATCCGAAGTCCACACCCTCTCTCTGACTATAGCCCTTTGCTACCAAGCGTGCTTTGAACCTTGCTGCTCGGAGATAACGATTAACAAAAGATTTGATCGATGCGAATTGAATACGAAGCATCTGGGAAAAAAAAAAGTATCTTTCCTGCAAGAAGTTGGAAAACTATCTATCGCTGTAGGATTCCTATTAAGGATCAAGAATCGTACATAGAGATGAGAAATAGCGTTAACTTCCAGAGGCTCCTCGTGACCGATGGCCAGATTCAATGTCGGTTGATGCCTTTTTTAATTGACTCCTACCTAAATGCCCAGCAAAGTCCGTACCCACGCGAAAGGAAAGGGAGATGCAATCCGAACCTAAGGAAAGATCCGATCCCAAGTGCCGTTCTCTTTCTTTTTGAGGGAAAGAAGCCGCTGCTTTTAGCTGACCCGGCTCCAGGCCAAGGCAATAACGACCAGGCGCAAGGGGAAAGGCCCTCTGATCTTTACGGAACTGATGGAACTGCATCTCTAACTGTTTGTGCTGCTTCAATAGATACATCTGAGAGCTGGGTTGGGTCTGCTGCCGGGGGAAAGATCAACCTCGAATCCTGCCTTTGAACGCTATTTGTTCTCGAATCGGAAGGGGTGTTACGGGGCAACCATGCACTGGAGGTCAGAATCACGCTTACGAACGTCGAGATTTCGCTACTTATGGCTACTGCTTCTGCCAGATCGATACTCCCCACGCCTCCCCCCTTTCATTCAATTCCTTTGATCGAAGCTATAAGCTTGGCAAGGGAGATGTAGTGGGCGGAGGAGGACTCTTTCAATGAATGCAAATTTCCAAGATCGGAGGTTCCGAAGGAAAGAGAGGAGCAGAAGGACTTTCTTTCCCAAAACCAATAGGAGCAGGGGCGGACAATGATTTTCACCTTTGGTTTGGGTCTTTGATGATTTGAATCCATCTGGGGGTTAAAGTAAAAAGGTTAAAGTTATACCGCGGAGGTCCTATGCGAATACATTCTTAAAAAGTAGTGGAGGGCCCAGAGTGTCGACTGGACTCTAAGTATGGCCGAATCTTCACGAAGAAGGCAAATGTGCCGATTATAATGATGGCTAACCACATACCATTGGTACTACAGAATACAGGTGCCTTTCAGGAGAGATTTTTTAGGCTACCCTTTCCTATTTAGCCCTTTACTTTATAATGGAAGCAGGTGGAGTTACGACTCTCGCTAGCGGTGATGCCAAAGAGGAAGAGAAGGGGTTGACCCGTTGTAAAACGGATAAACTTAAAGTATGCTGAGTAGGAGCCCGAAATCTATTTGACTTGTGATCCGGACTCAACCCAAGCAACTACCTTGTTAAAGTTAAACAAACACTCGATCACTGTCCTCTGGAATGGAACTAAAGAGTTGAGGAAAGCGGTGAGTAGTAACTAGAGCTAGAGCCCACGGCAGGTGCCGCAGACCGTAGAGAGAGTTTTAGTTCAGTTCGCACCGTCAAGCGCTAGTGAAAGTAAGTTTCGGTTAGCGGAGCAGCTGGAAGTCGAGGATGACTTTAAAGCAATAAGTAGGCGCAGTTGGAAAGCGATGCGCTCAAGCCTTTATGGATAAAATGGTAGTAAAGAAACTCTTCTTTGCGGTGAGCGGTACGTCTAAGTTCCGGGAGTCACAGATCTATTTTGATTCCGGTAGTGGAAGGCGAGATGTAGGCCTATCGAAAGTGAAGCTACAAAAATACAATCCGATTCTCGTTATTCAAGCGGTATCCTAAAATGAAAGGGAAGCCCCCTTAATGAAAGCCGGACAACCTGGACGTAGGCCGAGACTAGAGTCCGATCCGAACCTTCACTTTCACCCGAACCCTCGATGTTTAGTGAGGAACAACCAACATGTGAATGCGAGTTTGAAGGTTTTTTTTGCTTGCGATCAATCTAGTGAGCTCTTTCAAGCCCATAGTAGGGCTTTAGGTTCAGACTGAAATCTTTGTCTTTCCGGGCGTTAGTCGAAGGAGGAGAGCGAAGCGACCAAAAGAAAGAGGAGGTGGGCGGTAGACTAGACAGTGTGTCAAGAGCTTGATAGTCGAATAGGTAGAGAGAAATTCGACTCGTGATTTGAAATCAAGGAATGGTTCCAGGATCCTGGGAAACAGGAATGGAGCTTTCGAAGGCAGGCGTACATCCATTACGCACCGACTCTCACATGGTGGCAGCGTGTGGGGTTTGTTCCATGGATTAAGCTACGTTGTCTGGTTCAGTTCAATCGTGAATACATACGTAGGTGGGCCTTGATTTGTGCTTAAGGGGATCTCCGTTGCAAATTCCCGCACGTAATGTGATCCCAGATGAGAAAGAGTGTCCGACCATGGATCAGCCCCTATTAATAAAGGCAAGATCTGTAGAAGCCCTTTTCTTTTCGGATAGAGAGTTGGGATCCACTTCGCTGGTGAAGCCTTCAAGGTAGGTACAATGCGAGTCAGCCATTCTTCTTCCGGACCTACGTGTTTGAATGATCGTGAGCTCTACCCGGTTGATCAGTTGCGTGGGTCAATTCGTCCTATCTTCCTTTCATCGCTAATATAACAATTTCGTATTTGTTCGAAGGTGGTACATCTGCTTCGATTAGTGGCCGAATCAATCACACACACATGAGAGATGGGGAACCGGCCTTCTAGCCCGCGGAAGAAAAGGCCTTTCCGGACATTCTTGAAATCTACGCACACGCCTGACGTTCACCTTCCGCCGTAGAGGAAGATTTCTATTCATAGAAAGAGTTGCACTAGCGGTAGGCACCTTTGGTTTTGGCATAGCTCTCTTCTGATGATGGCGAGGGGACTCTTAGGGAATTTATATAAATATAAAGAAAGAGAATGGAAAGTCTGAGGCTGTTCTCAATGAGCTTCAAAGAGAGTCTGCTCACTAGCAAGCAGGTGCGAAAACTAGTTTTTCTTGTCCGATAGCTCGGGGTATGGCTATGTCGGATTTCGATGCCCAAGTGCTCCAGCTTTCGAGGAGAGGGGTACGGGGGGTGCTCTTTCAATCCCCTGGAGTTCCCCTTGTTGTCAAAGGGCCTAAGAGCCTATGCTCCGAATTCCGGTAAGGAAGAAATTCATTGATAACAGATCATTGCTAAGAAAGAAGAGTCACGTTAGCAGGCTCAGGGGCCCGTTCCCCTTCGCGTCAGGGAATATGGCGAAGAACTGGGCATTCATCTTCCAAATGAGAATGTCTACTCCTGGAATGCCGATCGATATATCGACGAAATTTCGAGTTTTTGACCAGCAAGGCATTGAATCACTTCCAGGGTCCTGGGTGGAGCTTGCGAGGACTGGCATTTCAAGGACGATCAGTCCGGATTTGACCGATATCGACATTCTCGCCAACGCCTCATATTATTAGAAAAGGGCCCATCTAATGAGATAATGACAGAAGCCCTGAAAATCCTGCTGCTATGGCAGGACGGGTTATCCATTTCATAGGCGAGGGTGGTTCGAGGGCCCCTTGGTCAAAGGAAGGCAAGGCATCTCTTATACGATGTTCACCAATCGAAAAGCCAGGTTTAAGTGAGGCATCCCATTCGTAAAAAGCTTCCAATCTGGTATACTCTCTTGAATTGTCGTAGCTAAGGCCTTTCTCTTGCGAGTAGAGTTTCCGATCTGTTGTTTGAACCTTCCTCCACTCCTACGCAAGAGTCATGATCTTGTCACTGAAACAGGAGCGTCTTCCTTCGAAAGAGCTGCTATTCCGGCCCGATTTCTTGGCCCTGTCATTGTAGTAGCCGAGGCCTTTCGCAAGTAAAACGCTCAGGCCTTGGTGGTTCCACCATTCTAGTTTGGTGGTTCGTTTTGAGGCGATCGTTGATATTTTCGTTTCAATCGGTGCTCATATAAATCTCTTCCCAGCAGCTGCTTATGGATAATGCTTCTTTTGATCAGTACTTAACTCAGTTATTTCAGAGCGCACCTTGCCTCAGTTTAAGTCTCTTTCCTCATCTCCGGTATCTTCATCTCTGGCCTGCTCCGCATCTGATCTCTTAAAGGACTACAGAACCACTACTCATTCCTCAAATATTTATGACTAAAAGCCCACTCCGTATCTGGGCATTTGGTGCGGTTTGGCTATGCTCGTTTTCTTCCTTCAAACACATCTCAACGCCAGATCGCCCCCTAAGTCTTCGAAAAGAAAACAAACTTCCTCTTACTAAAGGCAAGGAAGTTTGTTTTCACTCTTATTCAACCCGAGATGGGAATTTATTGAATACGAATTAAGCCACTACGCGCTAACTAGAAATATCATAAGAGAAGATGCCATCGAATCGGCTTTTAGAGATTGAAAGCTAGCTCCGGGGAGAAGGAATAGTCTATGAAAGAGATAGTCTTAGTACACCCGAAGGAAAAGGGAAAGCTTTTAGGCCTAGTAGCACGGTTGAAGTCCAATCCGTGTGAGTATGAAGCCAAGCCGCTTTCAAGCTCTCCAACGCTAGCAATGCAGTAAGGGTTCATTCCAAGCGAAGCAGTAGCAGTCCAAGGAAAGCAATTAGGTCGGTGCGGGAAAGCAAGCAAGCCAATCAGTGAGTCATTCCAATCAGTCCTTGCATTCCGGGCAAGCTGACGGTACCAATGCTTTCTCTTTATAGTTTTTAGATAGTAAGTAGTGAGCCAGTCAAGTAAGGCAGTCTCCGTCCGCGAAGACAATTTTCACTGTTCACAGTGCTATCGATCCCGAATCGGGTTTTTCTATAGGCAATGATTGAAAATTAAGTGAAGCAGGAATAGCCCCCCCATACACAGACCTTTTCTCTTCTTATGGATATACTTTGCTCGGGAAATGCTGCTTTGGATGAAAAAAACTTTGAATTTGTAATTTGGAATAATTTCCTGACCTGACTAAAATCAAGGTTGCGTAAGCAAAGCCGACGAAGGTTGCATAGTAAGCTTAGTGAAGGCAATTTGGTAAAGTAGCGCTAGAAAGAGGTTGCGTAGCAATTCAGACTAGCTTGCAAGGCTAGCAATAGGCAATGCTTTGGCATTCTGAACATTTGCTGTATGTCAAATCAAAAAAATTGTGTGAACCCGTTAACCAATTTCTTGGCAGCATGTGGAATGAGGTTCGGTTTACGAACTTCGAGTATGTCTTTCATTTGATTGACCACTAATTGCGAGTCACGGCATACTTCCAATCCAAAGACTTCGCTCCCTGCGCGACTTGCATCCCATTATTGCAAGCAACCTGTATTCTGCTACGTTGTTGGAGCATGGTTCGGGCGTAGGCGTTTGGAATCATGTGGTTGTCGGGGGAATTCAGCACGATTCCGACCCCTGAAACTTCTTTGCCATACTCGTTCATTCTGGACTCGAAATCTGCCTGCCTTAACTTAAGAATAGACCAGGTCGGCTCTTCTAGTGCCATTTCTAAGCTTTTTGAAGACCTTCTTGCAACTTGGAATTTGCCCGGATGTGCTGCGAGGTTCAGCTAGGTTGTCGACGTTGTCGTTCAGACAAGGCGCAGCAATGTCGCCTTGCAAGGGTTGCTTGCAATAGACATCTGCTTCCTAGGCTAGGCCAGTGGTGATGTTCTTCATTTAGGGAAAGAGCTAGGCGAACTGAACTTCGTTCCATTGTTGCTTCTCCCGCCCACGAGGGCCAGGCAACTACGCAGTTACGCGACGTCCTTTCTTCAGCAGTTTTCCATGACAAAGATTTCCAAGACATGAAGCCAAGGGCGTGTGATTTAACTTCTCAGTCTTTGAACTATCAGACGTTGAAAGAGCAGTAAGGACTAATTCTTTCGGGTACAAGCATAAGCTTGAGCAAAGAAAGAATCCGGTGTATGAGCATACCTTTGAATAAAAGGGTACGATCAAAAAAATAGAAAGAACCGAAAGAGACTTTCTAATGGGAATCGCGGGTGCCGTAGAGAGAGCTTCTCATAGAAAGAACTGAAAAAATCCATCATTGGCTTAGGATAAGATAATCATCTGTCTTTGAGGAAAGAGAACATAGATTAGATGACGATGTAATCATCTTTTTTGGAAGGACCCCTACCCCTAGCCTTAAGAATAGATGAGATATCTGTCTTTGTGCCACATCCGACTTGTATGACGATGAGAGAGAGTCTGCCTTTCAACATCCCATCGGTCTTTGTATCTGGCCTGGCTACATCTCCGACTTGCTCAAGCGAGTCGATTCTCTATGCAAGTTGATCTATAAAGATGCAAAGAAAGTAGAGGGGAACGAGTCCAACAAAGAGAGTGCTATGCAATCATTTTGATGGTATCATTATCATAGCCGCAACGGCATAACTGCAGCTAACCATACATCCTCATCAAGGCAGTTCATGGCTTCCACCATCTCTTCTCAAATGGCAAGAAAAGCATCTTCAACTGAATCTACTATCACAGATCTTGGGCAGTGAACTTCGCAGAGTTCTTCACTGCTCCCCTCATCAGGTTTCATTTCCACTTTACCTAGTTACTTTAGTTTAATACCTTACAGGCCATTTATTCCTAATGTTCCCACTGCATTCCCTTACGCGAAACCAACTAGAACTCCCTCTCCGCTCTATACGGAAAGGGGAGCTTCCCTCCGGGTTTCCGTCCCGCAAGGAAAATAGATACCGATCTAGTCAGTGAAGGATAAAGAGGGGGAACCAGGCCTAAAAGTAGACGCTGGCATGAAAGAGCAAAGCAGGCATGAATGCAAGAGCTTTTATGGTTCGGTCAGTGCTGGGGTAACTTCCTTCCGGGAAGTCAGTCTCTCTTTTCCTTAAGTTATAATAATAATGTATATACATTATTATTATAAAAAAGAAGAAAGTTCTGTTCCCGGATCGGAGCAAGGACTTTGCAAAATGACTTTTTCCCGCTAGGTTCAATCTAATCAATCAATCTTCAGGCAGGCAGGGTTTTTGACCTAACGGAGTACTGTCTCCATAGCTTGTAGTCAAGCAAGTTAGGCCTAAGGAACGGAATAACCAAGCAGGGAAAGATCAGCCTGATCTGAGATTGCACTAAAAAGGAAGAATCATTGATTGCCAATCCCCATAAGAAAGAAGAAAGCGCCTCTTGAAAAGCCGTGATTCCGATTCCGTTCCCTCAAGCCTTTTGTAAGACTTTGCTTCTTTCCTTTGCAACGCCATAAGCAGTATTCCCCCTATGAATCCCCGGATCTGCGAAGCCTTTCGAGGATTACCCTTTCTTTCGGAATCTATCTTTGGCTAAGGTAGTCAGAAGCCTTGGCAGCCATTGGTGCAGCCAACTTGGGACCTTCTTCCTTGGAGGCCCCTGTTACCTCCTTTCTATCCTCAGCCCATCAGCTAAGCAATTCAAATACCGCAGACCATTTCTTTGCCTTCGTGAAGAATCATCCTCTTCCGCCCCCAAGGGCTCTATAAGGCCGGGCATTAAAACAAGAGTTTCCGGGAAATCCCCTATTTGATATAGTTTTAGGACCTTATTTTGGTATATAGACACTTGTTATTGACTCTCAGGTGAGGGAAAGGAAGTTTCTATATTCCCAACCTCTCTTAAGGAAATTGGGGGGAAAGGGGGACTAACCGACGACTAGCACTTTAACTTGAAACAATCTAGCTAGTTCCAACAAAAAGGATTCTTCCATTGGATATCTTTCATAGGAATCCTGAGGAAAAATGCATTATTTACTTGGGACTTTCCTGAAAGCAGGAATCTATACCATAAGCTGCTATCGAACCGAAAATCAAACCCTGACGTGCCTTTCCTTCCCGACTGTGCGTTCTACTTAGCTTTCGACTTTCCGTTGTCAAGCCAGCCCTTCTCAGGCCTTCTCTTATCAGGCCTTACTGTCAATAGTGCTAATTCGGTTCTGTTTGGCTTTAGTAGATGCATGCTGCTACTAATTGATGATAACGACGGAGAGAGAGTCGACACTACTTCTTTTCTATCTCCCCCAATACGTTCTAGCCTGACTTTCTACTTTGCCTTACCGTCACCGACCTTTCCTTGCTTTGCTTCAAAACAGGGTCGAATACATCCCTTTGTGGTGGATCGACGAGCCTAGCCAGGAGTGTGGTTGGTGTCACCTCCCGTGCGCTAGCTGTGCCTTTGCCGGATGTTTATTCGCCCACTCCTTCACAGAGCGATGACTAAGAGCGGGGAATTCTGTTAGTAGAGCCTGAAAGTAGCGCTTGGTTCGATTCTTACCACGGACGGAGATACATTTCATCCATATCGCCGACCTCACATGGACGGAGATGCTTATCATATCACGGCTTCCAAAGATGCGGAGACAGGGGGCTACTACTGCGATCTACTGATCACGACTCTAGTTCACTAGCGAAATTCCCCTTATTCCGTGGCATCAGAACTTCCATTCTAGGCTTTCCGCCTAACCTAACACGGGTTTACTAGTTTAAGTACTAGGGAATTGATTTGATAAGATCAGCTGGCCGTTCATCAGCGATAAGGGAAAGTTAATAGAGCTTGTCCGGCACAGCACATGCGACGTCCTTCCCCACTGAATCCGTTCGTTCGGAAAAAGAACTCTTTTTTTTTCCCACGGCTGAAACAAAACGCCCCCTACTTGCTCATTCGCTCATGGCTCGCCCCTGTAGCTGTTGGGCTTATGCACTCAGGTGCGCTAAAATACGTCATGGTTTTTTGGTTTTCTGGGTAGTCACCGGAGCCATAATAAAATCAGACCTGTGAGACCTCCCAGGATCCAGCTTGGAAAAGCTATTGGATTATCTGTCAATATGGGTGGCCGATAAAACAACCCTCGAAGAAGACACGATGTCAAAACACACATTTCCATAGAATGACGTACTTTACTTATAAAATATAAAAAGAATAATTAGAAATCGTCGATGAAAATGACGGAAGTTTCGACAACCGGCCCATCGAAGAGCTCCTGGACTTGCGCATCAGGCTTTAAAGCAAGCTACCGTGTGGTACCAGTAGAGCTGCTCGAGCCACATCTTAACCCAATTGACGGTACGCTCAAGGATTTCCACTTCCCGGTGAGATCCTCAGGTTTTTCCTTTGGCTTTCACTCTCGTCGGACGTAGTCAGTCCACTATCAGACCCTTCGACGTGACGGATTGAGGTTGCTTGCAAGGCCCCGCCCCAACCAAAAGTCTAATGGGAGTGGAAGTGGAGAAGAACGGCCAGGTTTTCCCAAGACCACAAACAAGCGTTCGAGAACGCCGATGCGGAAGCGAACTAAGAGTCCGATAACCAGCTCCACCTAAACGAGCAAGTACACTTTCTTAATTGAGTACTTGTCACGAAGGAGAGCTAATCCCAGAGTCCATCTGGACATTCTCTATGCTCGAACTGATACTGGAGATAAATCTAAAGTACCCCCTCGCTCGCACAAAGAATCTCTTAGCGAACTCAAAGACCCCTGTGTTAGAGATCAAGGACTTTTGGTGAGAAATAGCACGTCCCAAATACGCTAACACACTCGCATACTCAGAAGCAACCCGCGATAACAATGTCATCACCTAATACAGGCCTGAAACCGGCGACCGGGATAAAGCCGCTCCGCTGCCAACCACACTACCATATGATGTGATAGTGTGAACAAAGGCCAAAACAAGAAGAGGGGGATCCGAGAGGTTGCCCAGTTACAAAGCAGACAGCTGCCGGCTTGGGTAGCACTGATAAAGTTTTATACCCCCATGATGTAGTCTGGACACGGAACTTGCCAAGGTAGGTCCAAAGAAATTGACATGATTGCCATTAACAACGTTAACGGCCACCGATCCGTAGCGTTCATCATAGCAATAATAAACATCACTGAACCTTTTAACCGGGACAAAGGTCCCTCTCTCTTGATTAAACCATCGGTCGGTAAACGACGGAGAATTTCAATCATGGTACGGGCCCTCTGATTTCAAAAAAATGGCCTATGTCAAAGATCCTTCTCTTCCCCCCACCCTCTTCCAATCCTACTGAAATGAATAGTCAATTCCGGAAGGGAAGCTGGTAAATACCTTCCCACGCACCTTTCGAACCAATCAAAGTCACGCCCAGAAAGTCTTCATAGGATCATAGGCGTATCCCCAAGCATGCCTGCTTTCAGACGCTCGTGCTTCTTTCGAGGCCACTAAAAGGTACTTTAAATCAAACTGAAAGGAAATAGCTCCTAAAGACTGAGTCCCTTCAACTTAATTAGCGATAGAACGAGTACAGCAAAGAGGGAAGGTTTCGGAAAATAGAGGGACTCTTCCCGTATTGCAAGCAACCTTAAGAAAGCGTTCAGTCCCCCATGCTTCAAAAGTAAATTCTCAACTACCGTTTACCTTTTTTTTAGTATGAGCTCTCTCAATGAAAGCGTTTCGGCGGGGCTAAGTTGGTTAGAGTTCTGTTCGCCAGAAGTAGCGTCCCGGTGGAATAAGTCGAAGTTGCGGGATCCTGGGTACAACGAGACCGAAACTACGGAAGGAAATGGGAGCCCCACATCTGATGTGAAGTGAAGGAGAGCTCGCGGCGATTCCATTCTGTGGGCGCCAGAATCACCGATCTCTTCGCATTTCACCGCTCCACCGGAAATTCCCTCTGCCCCTACCGTACTCCAGCTTGGCAGTTTCCACCGCCTGTCCAGGGTTGAGCCCTGGGATTTGACGGCGGACTTAAAAAGCCACCTACAGATTGATTCTTAAAAGAAGAAATAGAAGTAACGGCGAGAGTGGGTCCCGTGACTTCCCGGCCAGAGGAGAGGTTTCAGTCAACTGCTGCCCCTCTTCCGGCTTTGAAGCAAGTGACGGGGTCGGTTTCGGAAAAGCAGCCGAGACTCTGTGCCTAGTTAGGTTAGAATCGTTGAGCGAGTCACCACTTAGGACTGTGAGGTGAGCAGTTCTAATATGAATGCTTCTGGAATCACTTTCGAATCTGATCCCGTTGGTTGGACGGACTAGGCCCTCCAATTCATGAAAGAGGTGAAGGAGGATAGGCTCTGAAGCCCGGTCTCAGGCAAGAAAGAGAAAGCAAAGAAAGACAATCACGACTGTCTGGTCTGTCCGTTCCTCAAAGCAAGGAGCGGAACCCTACCTATGATGACTCACTTTAGGTTTAACCTGATCTGAGATCTCTCCCGTCTTCAAAAACCAAGCAATGATTAAACTCTCACCTTCGATTGATAGATGAAGAGCCCCGCCAAACCAATGAAAGTTGAGAAATCTTTTTCATCTTGAAATGAAGCTAAGAGCGCATCTGGTCTTCACGAAAAAAGCGACGGGTTACGGGCTCATCTCATATGTCCGATTCAGGCATCTCTCTTATTGACGCAATTGGAAGATCAGGATTTTTTTCTCAAGCGGGATCAGATCCGGCTTTAGCGAGAACAGCTGTAATTGAATCGGGAACGGACCCGATTCATGAACAGGGGAAGCATAAACTATAGATTTTCCAATCCCTTGACTTTCTCTTCTCTTGGTGGTGAATGAGTTAACCCGCTAGACTAGAGGGAATCGGCCAGCCGCGCCCTTCCATTAGCAGTGAGCTTTAGTCGACCAGAGGAAACTGGGGCATAGGTGAAGGAACGAGAGCCACTCCACTATCTCCTCGGGCATCTTCCAGCGCTGGCCCTGTTTCGGCTTATAGCGGAGCAGCAGACAGGTGAGAAAGAGGAGGATCGAAAGAAAGCAAGAACGAAAATCTGTGATATACGAGATGGTAATGGAGTTGTCCCAACCTGTCTTTGATTCCAGGATCGATAGCAGCTCGACTTCCGGCATTGATGAGCTAGAGGAGCAAGCAGAACGGGAAACCAGGGACAGAGGCAATGAGTTCCACTGCCATCCATTACTTCAGTTAAGTGCACGCCTTCCGGTAAAGGAAGTCCGGGCCATCAAGTAATCAAGCAGCAAGTTCAGTCTTTTCAGGGCGAGCTGACCGCAGAAACCGTAGACTTCCATGATGAACCCACCTTAGCCACCTCCGATCAGACAGAAAGATGCGATCGTTAGAGATTCGACGATTCCCGGTTGGACCTATTCAAGCGATTGAACGAGATACTCGACAACTAGAAAGACGCACTTGAATACTGAATGCTATGAGGAGAAAGAATGACTATCACCAACCATAAAGACGATAAAAGAAGGCACTCCCGTTCCCCCGAAATCATCTTCTGTGCGTGGTTATCCAATCATGATGTGGTAGGCTTAGTAGGGCTCGAACCTACAATCTAACCGTTATGAGCGGTACGTTTCAACCAATTAAACTATAAGCCCCTACAGATCTCTACATGCAATTCGCTCACTTCGGGAAGAGCGGACGGAAGGCGACGGGGAGGCCTTTGCTCTATCTGCTTCTTCCTCTTCTCAGGAATGAAGAATTAGATAAAAAAAAATGGATTCTATTCTAATTATAGGATTCTATTATTATAGATTATATTATATATTATATATATAATATTCTATATCTATTATTAGAATGAATAATATAATTAAGCAAGCGGCCCTTTTGCGACTCAAACTGCCGGTACGCTTTCCGGCTCGCAACGACTCAAACGGGCGGAGGCTCTCTATTTGCTTGCACTGCCGGCTGTTCGCCTTTAGTTAGAAGTAGAAGTCGCTCTTTGCCCCACACTTCTAAAAAAGTATGGATTAATTCAGTAAGAAAAAAAAAACTTGGTTACGGGAACCGAAGGTTAGGCCGACTACTTACTTTCTCCTTACCCTTAACAGGATTGTCTCCTACCGATCGAGGAAAGGCTTAGAATCCATGCTTTGACCGGTAATGTCCAATCTAAGAACGTCTTGTGCCTTTTCCTGGGCCCCCTTCATTCTGACTTAGCTAATTCAATTCTTTCTATTTCTAATGGGCTTATACTTTTTTCTATATCCCCCGAGAAAAGAAAGTCCTGCTATATCTAATGTATTTTTTCCAGGACCGCTTGCTTCTGATCGCGCTTTAGAGTCTGTGCCGGTTGATGATCCTCAGTCGCAAGGTCAAAGAGGGTCTGATTTCTAGCATCTATGAAATCACTAAGTCTGGTAGGCTTCTGCACATGAAAGGCGTAATGGTTCATTCAAGATATTTTCTGTCAGCTGCTGAAAAGAGGCTACAGAGGCCGGTCTGACGGTACCTGAACCAAACGACCGCAGGACCATGTAAAGATGGAACAAGTCTGGCCAACAAGCATAGGACTCAAGTGTAAGCGAGCGCTGTGTTCTCGGGTGTGCTGAACTTGGATGAAGGTCGACCAGACCGCCTTTCCCTGAAAGGTTAAAAAAGAGCGCTTATAAGACAGATGCCATAGGAAAGACATTCTGGCTTTTTGACTTGACTGACTTCTATTCCCTAGCCTTAACGCTGCCTTAGCTGCCACAAGACGTTCAAGCACTGCGAGTCGTGCTTCTAGCGAGGAAGCACTCCTCTATAAATTGCACCCACATAACATAGGGAGTCTTACTCGCCGATCGAATTATCTGAGAAGACCAATCGTCGAAGCTATTTCCCACAGGAAAGGAAGTTCTCGACTGAAACATGTGTGAACCGTAAACCGATCCCTCTTGATAGACCTACTTACGTCACTCGAGCTTATCTCTGTTTCCGGTTGAGCAAGACAATTCCTTGAAAAGGCGCATATCTCCTTTCATTTTTGATAACTCCAGCACCTGGGATTACCGGGTATACTAAAGCACCAGGTTAGAGGGAATTATAGAACAGAACGCGGGGTTGGCTGGTTTGCTTATGCTATCCCGCTTCCTCTAGCTGGTTTAGAACCTTCCCATACTGATAATGAAATAGATCTAGCTCTAGTACCAGGTCTACCCCCTACTCTAGAACCTACAGCGCTGGTGGGATTACTAACTACGCATACATACCGTCACTTTAGCTCTAGAACTCGAAAGAGGGGCTTACTTGTTGGCAGGTTGGCTTCTTCTATCCTCACCTTGCTTCCTTTAGGCGTGTGCAATCAGTCTTGCTTGCTTTACCCTATTGCTATTGCTAGCATTAGCACTACCTCGACGTCCCACAGCTGATTCTCAAGCAGCAGATTCTGGGCATGGAGATCCAATTTCTGATTCACCTGTTCCAAGGAAGAGATAGAATATCTAATTCAATTAGCAGATCAGATGTAGCATTAGTTCTTTAATACTTTATTTAAGGATTAAAGGTGCGAATGCGGGAAGGTGCCTAGCCTTTACATATGAATCTGACTCTACCTTATTCAATTCAAGTAGGCTGTTTTCGGGATAGTGCTAACCTTCCTAGAATATAAGTCTTTCGATATAATAATCTAATCAGGCTAGAATCTTCTTCCTTTCTATCCCTTGATGTGAAGAAAGGGGAAGGGATCGTCATGCAAGAACTAGAAGAGGCTCCTCTTAGAGGTGGTCCTTCCTTCTATTGATCGGTTGAGTCGACGAGAGCTTTCCGAGAGATTCTCATAGATCGGATGATCCCACGACCTATTCTCAGTTAGGGAATCTTCCTGCGACTAAGCTATTTGTCTGGCCAGTCGCTTCTCTGTGGGCTCTTGGGAAAGAGTCTCATCTGGGAATTAGTAAAAAACAGTACCAAAGAGGGCGGCAAGAACTCCTTTTTCCATGAGCTTTGGCTACTTACTTTAGGTCATTAGTGTCTCGTCAACTGGATGGGATATTCATTCTTAGGGCCTTGAAGTGGAAGAAGCCCCGGCTGACTAAGCCAATGAAGAGAGAATCAGGCAACGTACTGAAATGGGATGTGAAAGGTGAAAGCCTTACCCTCCACACTCTTTTAGAAAGCTAGCGCCATCTATCTGTCAGCAAAGCCCCCCTTTTTTTAATAGTAATATAAAATCAGACATGAAGGGGAATCCAGTCTTAAAAGCTCATCTGACCCTTCTTCCCCAGTTCCTAGAAATGCCATCAAACCCGCTTTCCCACTCCCTGAAGCCGAAAACTCGATTTTCATACTGGGCTACTAAGTTAAGTATTAAACTGCCCGAACCCGCCCTATTGAAAGTTCTATCATCAGTTCATTTCTATCCCCGCCCCGAGGAAAGCCCCACCTAATAGCTAGGGTTTCGGTTTCGTTAGCGTCAGGCGAAAGAAGGTAGCACTTGAGTTGCCTCCGATACCATAGGGAAGCGGCCATAAAGTCTTGGAGGCATGGGACAAAGTCTACTGTATCTACTGTTCCAGTCACTCGCTTCAGTAAGTTCCGCCTCGATCATAGCTCTCTGCTCCGAGCTATGCACCATCCGCACTTCCCGTTCAAGTATCTCGGACCGCCGTGAAGGTATCTGAGGAATGCTGCACAATCAGACTCATCTCTCTTATCTACAGCATCCGCGGCAGACGATGTTTCACTTATAATCTGAGACAAATTCAATAGTTCCGGCTGAGAAGACCACCAAAGGGAATATCCAAGGTACACGCAGGGCAAGAGTCTATTTACCATATCGGACAACGGATATCTTTTTTAACCTTCAGGCTCGGACCAAATGGTTCCAGTATAATTCTGTGAGAACATGGCAAAAACCTCAAAAGGAATGGCTTAACTGGGCAGAGCGTATAGAGAGTGATGACAAGATTGTCGAGATTTTAAAGAATGTTGGCATCTACGAATGCATTCCATTTTCCAAGCAAAATATCCCCGCTCGATGATCGCTGTAGCCCTTTGCTTCTTGAGCACATCTACCCTTTGACTTCGGCTTTGGGTTTATTCCATTCCTTCGGTCATGGACGTGTCCTTGTTAACTAGCTTGCCATTCTACGGACTGGATGTGACTGTGGATATGTTGACTACTTGGAGTGATGTGAAATTTAATGCAGATAATACACATATCTCTTTCGGCTCCTGCGCTCGTAGCGAGATGGGGAAAGGTGAGATAAGAGGTCAGGAGCATTGTGCCTTTCTTCTTCACTTTCTTAGTCATCATCTTCTTTGTAATCCAAAAAGTATGATGTCTAAGGAATATGGCCATATTGCCATAGCTTTGGCCTCAGGCCGTCTCCCACCTTTTGTCCTTTATCACCTTTACAGAAGTGACAAAAAACCTTTCAAATCTTTCTTCTCCAACTCCTCTTAGTCCGCCTACTACTATTATCCCTTCTCTTCGACCATCGACCCTGCTCCTCTGGCATTAAAGCCAGGAAAGGAATCAGTGCCAAAAGCGGCTACGACTACGAGAGCAGTCAGCCTTATAACTTCCGGTTACGTTCTTCTTGTCTTTTGCAGCGGTTAGGAATTCAATAGCAGTTGATTCAATTGCTAGTCTGACAACGGCTTATTCTTGAACAAGAACCATGGCATTCTCTGCCTACTCTATGTCATTTGCTTGCCTTAGTAAGCCTTCAGCTCTTCGAATACAAAAGGGATTAGATTTAGTCAGTTACTTCCCTGCCTTTCTCGACGCCTCTGGCTCCCTTGCTTCTAGACCTCAAAACAGCTTATTCGATCACAGTTGATTCCGTGCCTGAATGTGAAGTCTGTCCCGTGATCCGATTAGTGGCATGCCCTTTCTCCTAGTGCCGTCACTTCCTAGCGGACATCTGTCCATTCAATCGGAATGGATATTTCTAGAGGTATACGTGATTTAGCGGTATCCCACTTCTCTTCCTGAAAGTAGATACAAAAAGGAACGCTCTTTCTTACTTATTGATTGTACGGCATTCCATGCAATTTCAACTTCGTTTCTATTCTGTCGAGAGGGAAAGCCAGCGAATCAACATTATTGGACACAAAGAAAATTCACTCTTTCTTCTAATCAACAGAAAGGGAATGTTGAATTGGGACAGGAAACTCTCATAAGCCAGCCAACAAGCCTAACCGTCTCTATGTCATCGGGGTCAGATACCCTGTAGCCCCTCCTCCCCTGCTGCAGCTATTGAATCCGGAATAATGCAATCAATCCTTACTTCTTATTTTATACCAACATAAGCATAAGACAGCAAAGAAGATATGATATCCCCGAATCGAAAGCCAGTTCCAGCTACTCCTACTGCTATTGATTAAAGATCGACAATCTATTCGCCAAGGGAGAGCCTTCTTTTCTTTATATTTTATATACTGATATATGAATTTTAGAATAAATAAAGAGAGGGACTCTCAACAACGAAAACTGACTCGACAGCGACACTTGACTCCTCCACAAAAGAAATTGCCTCGGGGAAGAACGAGAAACTGGCCTCTTTGGTGGCATTGGCATAGAAAAACTACCTCCTTTTCTCTCTTTTTCTTAAGCTTAACCCCTGACTGAGCTCTTAGCTTTCAGGGCATTGCCCGCTGACTAAGACGCCTACTGCCTAAGAGGCTACACTGTCTAGCTTACTTACTACCATGCGGCGCTTACTATCAACAGAACCCGGCCGCGCCATCCCTTCGGGTCGGGCTACCCGCTCTTCCTTTGCCGACACACCCCCTCTTACTCCTTTTCAGGAAGAAGGGACGAACTCCTCCGCTTTTCCCTGAGAAATGACTGACTAAGCTAAGATAAGAATCCGGGGGGCGACGGGCTACATAATTCCCTTACAGAGTTTTGGGACTGAAAATGAAAAGAAAAAGCTCGTTCTCCAACGGGTTGGAAGCGCCTATTGGCTAGGAAAGGAGCTACCTTAAATTAAAGGCAAGAAAGACTTTTTTTGGGGGGTCCTTGCTTACTAACATAGAAGAAGCAGGAACAGATTCAGCATCTAAGGACTGAGATGAATCAGAATCTTAACAAGAAAGTTTCTTTCCTTACTTTGATCGCGTTTTTCCGACCAGGTCAACACATTGGGGGCGCCCCTTTTTTGTTATTTTTAAGAAGGAGACAGAATCACGATCAACCGGCTTCTTGACATTGGCATAGACTCGCTAAGGCTTGGCTTCCTAACTCAATAATAAGCAGGCTTGCAGACCTTGGTCTATGACCGATATAGGCGAGTTTATGCCACTTTGAATCCACCGAATGGGATCTTTTTCTTGCGCCCCCGTGTCTGAGGGACCTTGTCTCCTGTGCCTGATATACCCGTATTGGAACAAAGGACTTCGCCCCTGTCTTAGCTGCTTTACTTAGCGGCTTTAGGACCATTTCGGGCCTATGGCACGGCACCGCCTCTTCGGACCTGTATTAGCTCTTAGCTCGGTTAGAACATTGCGAACTTCCCCGCCTAGCAAGGTTGGGGCGAGCCTCCCTCCACAGTAATGATCTTCCGACCCATACATAAATAGGTCGCATCTTTGGGCACTTACTCTTGCAGCATCAACCGCTCAAGAACCATACTAAGACCCTTTATTGATATTGATCGAGGAAGTCCCTTGGGACATAAGAAAAAAGTAGATAGCCCTTCCACAGACGAAAGAGCTCAAGGCTTCTTAGCGGTCTAGCTTCGCTACCTGCATTCCTGAGTGAGGAAAGACCCGTGCTGGGTTAGGCATACTCCTTGGTTGTTGACCTTGGGTTTGGCCGAAGACCTATTACTGGAATAGGGACTACTCGGACAAGACTATTAAGACCTTGCACCTTCCAGAGAGATGAGAGGTCTCAACGAGCCTTTATAGGCATAGGCTTGGTTTGGTACCTTTATGGGTCCCCCCCCTATAGTATAGAGTATAGGCTCGTTTTCTTTCATATATAGATAGGTTCGTTTAACGCTTAGCATGACTGTACTTGGCTATACAAAATACAAAGAAGGCTTCTTCCCTTAGAACAAGTGAAGCTCGCTTATTTCACTCTCTTCAACAGAAAAGGACATAGGAAAATCCTTGATCGTAGATCGATAGAAGGGAATTTGAATTACTTGAAAATCTTTTGCTTTTCTTTCCTTAAGGGCTAAGGTAAGGGCATCAATCGAAAGATTTGAGCTAGTTCATCCAACCTCACTTACTTAATGAGTCTTGAATTTGAAGGGAAGCATCACTGGTCATAACCTCCTTGCTAGCTCATGAAAGCCGGTTACCGAGTGTTCTAACCCGGCAAGAAGGCCTGCGCAAAAGAACGAACAACGAATGGAAGGCAGCATCCTGTGTCGAAGGCATGTTCCAGTAATTGGTGTAAAAGATATGCTTTATGGTCAAGGTTGGATCAAAGCCCTTCCTTTTTTTTTCGCTTCAATGCCTTTTGACGACAGCTCAGGAAGTAACAAAGATTGCTTTGAAATGATCAAGTCAATTCAAGGATCCTCTTGGAACGCTTTGACTCGAGTCGCTCCTTCATCACATTTAGTATGTGACTTGAAGGGTCAAGCAGATAAAGACTCGTCTACCGATCCGAGAGGGAAGGTTTCAATCTTGCAATCAATAGAGAAAGAAAAGGAAATTGACTTTCTTTGGGGGCGGTCACCCGAAGCGGTGTAACTTGATAGTCTTTTAAAGAGCGGAATTACTGCAGAAGTATAGGACGCTCACTCTCGACTCGGCATTCTTATGAAGAAAAAAGAGATTTGAGCAGACTTAGAGACGAGACTAGTGAAATTAGTTATGGGCCATATGCCCTTCATTGTTGAAGAGCTCCTTTCTTGATCTAGCATCAGATAGGGAGGCAGCGGGAGGGAATACTATAACAGACGAAGTTCTCGGACACAGCAAGCTCCATCTAGATCTAGACCCACACTGCCGGTCCCGCATAAGCACCTTTCTCGAGGCCACCCTGGAATGTGTATATAATAATAAGATTTTTAGCCCCAACAGAACCTAGGAGAGGAGAATTTTCTGGGACTAGCCCGCTTTCCCTGACCTGCCTAACTGTTCTGTCTGATAAAGCAACTCGAACAAAGCAAAGTGAGAAGAGCAGAAGTCAGGCCACTCGATAGGGGAAGAAGAAGGTCGAGACTGTGATGCTGACTGATCTTCATACTGGCCTGATGCTGGAGTGGCCATGACCATATCTTTAGTCTTGGGCTGCATAGTGTTCGGGTCTCCTCAGAAATTAACTCTGAAAGAGTTGCTTCAAGATTTTGGGACCCTGTAGACCATGTGTTCCGCTTAGGGGAAGATGAGTTGACTCCACAAAGAAGAAAATTCTTGCCCCTCCCACTGCTACTTTCACTGGTTAAAACCCATAGGCAATTGGCATAGGATCTGATTACTTCGGCTACTAGCTTCACAGAAAGGAAAGATGCTTCAGAGCTTAAGCGAAGCGATCTGTCTTTCCGCGATTAAAAAACTTCTCTTTTTCCCTTTGACTTTTTTGTAAACTCCTTTCCATCAATCCGATCTCTAAACCTCACCTGAAGTGAGCTTCTTCGAACCTCGATCAACATTCCTTGGCGGCCTTATCTTGATGTTTTCCCCTTCATTCAATGAAATAACCGTACTTACCTCTTTTCGAACTTCCTTCCTGCTTTCATAGCTTCTTTTCTTCCTAGCTTCCGGGCTGACTACCTCTTTGAGGTGATCGTAGACCATCATTTCAGCTTACTACGACCGATGGGATTGGACGCGACGCACCTTCTTCTTTTATTTATATCCCGGTTGATAAAACACATCCCTTACTGCTGTACCCAATGTCGCTATCGTACTAGCCGGCGATAAGGATTCACTAACCGTTACTGATTTATTCCTTTGAGACCTTCCTGCCATGGCATGGCTATGATTCGAATCTAAAACTAAAAAGTATGGTTGGTGAGCTGAAAGCGAACTGTTGGAGTAAATTAATTCAATAACCCTACTTGCCCTTGCGCCCTTACTGTCATTCTCGGGCTATGTATCTCGCTATCGTCGATTCAAATGCCCGTGAAGTCTCCCTTTGGACTAAGAAATCGGCACAGAGTAGAATCGAACTGATGTAATGGGCGGAACGCTCCCCTACCGATGCCTTAGGCCCAAAAAAGCTTTCTTTTTCCTCAGGGGAGACCAGGAGCCATTGATTGAATCCTTCGAGCTAGTCGGCGAAGGGACCAATGAGTATGATAGAATAGATAGGAATGCCAGAGCGTCAATGAAATTCATGTTTTCCGGTTCTCCATTTATGAATAGAAAAGGTCTTGAAGCCCAAAATCAAGTTTTTTTGGAAAGGAGTAAAGTCAGGCTTTCTTCAACATCTGTACTTGATCTAACCCTTTCTTTTGCTTGACTTTCGTTTTCAATAAGGCTACCCTATCGCGATAGACCACCTTACTCAAATAGGGGGCATCTCGGGCATTGAAAGCAAGGAGACTGGAAAGGGCTGAGGTAAGGGATCGTGAGCCATAAGCAGCAAGCACAGTATTCAAGTAAAGGCCTTACTAATATAATATAGAATATAAAATATAGAATATAAAGGAGGAGGATTTGGATCAAGCTCATATTACTATCACATTACTATGTTAGGAGATAAAAGCCATTCAATCCCCGGGAGCTCTTTTTCCCTAAAGCGAACGGTCTACTCAAGCTCAAGAAAAGTAGAAGTTGTGCAGCAAGTCGGGACTTCAATTCCTATCGTATCAGTTCGAGACAGTCAATTGTATCCCCCTCGACGCGAGGCCATCCAAAAGAATGAAGACGAGCTCACCCTGCAAGAAAACGGATGCAACAAGCAACGATTGAGCAGGGCGAATCCCTTACCCGGAGTCAAAATGCGCTGCGATCTAGCCTCTCTTGGCGCACCTACCTAATAGATAGAGATAAAGCTGAGGTAAGTAGTTAACTGACTAGTGCTTCCAGTCCAACAAGTCTCCTATTTCCGAGTGAATTAGCAAGAGCACGACCCGCGACCTGTTATTCAGCGACATAAGACTTTTGTCGCCTAATCTTCCATTCCCCTCTACCTATGAGCTCCCAAGTAGGTCATTCCAGGAACAGCACGTCGTCGAAGCGGGAGTGGTGAAATAAAGAAGTCGGAGCTCACTCCTAAGGGTTGGTCGGCTGGCTTGTCATCCCGTGAATCGGGCTAGACGAGTGAATCTAGCCATAAACACTCTTTTGTTGCTTGCGTATCGTACCCGATCCCTCCTTCAATCATCTTTATTCCCCAGACCGCTTGAAAGAGTAGAAGTCGGCCAGTCCATAGTCATAGGGCAGCTAAGCTTTCAGGCAAGGAAGGTATAGGATGAGATAGAGAAAGTCTTTCCAGTCCTACAGCTTGAGCAGTAAGTAGTCTTTACTAATTTATACGCGTCAGCGATCAAAGGTCAGCATAGTTGGGCAAGCATGAGGAGATCCAGTTTAGTCCGAACAGTACTATTATCCCGAGTCAAGTAGTAGCCTCATGGAGGAAATGAATATTGAGTGGATGAGATAAGATGTTTCTTGAGGAGTAGGCTTAACCCTGCGGAGGAGAAAGACCAGTGAGGAGCACCTTTAGAACCGTTATATGCCCGGCAAGTCCCAGGAAAGCCTAAGTTGGGTAGGTCATTCCGGTATGGGACAAGCGAAGCGATCGGCCGGTTGGTGAGTCTGTCCATTTTGTGGAGTGAGGAAAGTCAGTTGATTCCGTTCCTGAGGTTCTTTCTTCGCAAGAGTCAATGCTAATAACGCAAGATTGGATACCTGAATGCCAGGCAAGCTCGTCAATCCCGATGCTAGCGAAGCGTCACTTCAACTAGTCCATTCTCGAGGCAAGCCGGTAAGCCACATGAGGCGGCGGCACTTCCATTCTCGGAGGGAGGTTCCGCATGAGTAGAGGCGCGCAGGCAAGCGAATAGGAAAGTAGTCTTTATCCGCGGCAAGCATATAAAGTACCGAACAGCCCGAGGAGTAGGCTTACCGATGCGGAACTCTATTCCTTTTGCACTTGAAGTAGAGAATCCGAAAGAGTGGGGTCAGTCAGATGAACATGCTTCTCTTCCCTGCTGTCCCGTGCGGGGGATTATCAAACATCCCTGGTTAGGCCCAGTAGGAAAAAGTTGGCGATGATTGAATGATCGGGAAAAGAGGCAGGTGGGGAGGTCTCAGCTAGCTGCTTGAGCCTCCTGGGGGAATGAAACCAATCAGTGGTGTGGATTCTACCCGGGGTTCAACTCAACTAGATGGGGATTCATATCTTGTTTTGAGGTTGATATCGCGGGGAGTCCTATTTCATGCCGGGGAAGACGAAGTTACATAAGTAGTTGATTCGAAGGCTAGAATCTCCTGTGCAGTTAACGTTAGGGCGCTCCCGCCCTTGTCCAGTAACCATTCTGAGGGGGGAGCAAGATAAGATCATCAACTCATAAGTCCTTATAGGAGCATACCATATTATCTTTCTTTGCGAATATGTTAATCTGTGAAGCCAACAAGCCCTCTATACTTCACAGCATACATCAAGGATGTTCCGGTTCCCAGAGTTCAGATTGACCATGGAGCATCTCTTAATCTCATCACTCTTCCTGCTTTAGAGGAACTTGGGATTTCTCCAAGCTCACACTGGAGTATCTATATTTGGATATGACGGAGGGTACCAAAGACCTGTGGGCAAGATCAGGATCAGATTGCAAATCGGTGATCTAACTTCGGAAGCGACATTCTACGCTATCCGAGGACGAGCATGCTACAACCTTCTTCTAGGCGGACCACGTATTCATGACAATCATGTGGTCCCATCTACTCTTCATCAGTGCTTCAAGTATGTGGATACAGACAATAAAGTACGTCGCGTGTTCGCAGACAAGAAGCCGGCAGCGAGATCTACTATGCAGACTCAAAGCTATATGTGGATGCCGAGACAGAAAAGGAAGAACCTATCTCTCTCGCCGAGACAGACTCGCCCCCCTATCGTCTAAGGCTTTGGCAGCGGGAAGAAAGAAACTCGAAAAAAGCCGGCTCCAGCTACCTTTAGCGGCTGTGGGGATCGCTACCTGTGATCTCAGTCGGTTCGGCTGCGACTGAGCCGTCTCTTCAACTTCTTTAACCGCGGACTCCGGAACACATTCGGTAGGCTGTGTCCCTTCGACACTCTGTTCAGCAGCCCTTTCTGGATTACCAGCCGACTCAGAACCAACTTCTGATCTTTCTAGTTCCTGCCTAACACTAACAGGGGAGGGGACTACCTCTCTTCACCCGTATCTTAAACCTTCACCACCGATTTCCAGATTCGACGATTGGAATATGCATATGCGTCAAAACGACCTGGTGTGCTGAGTTTGAAAGCAATCCCTTATCTTTCTTTTATATTCTTTGACTCCCTCGGTTGCTATTCGACTGGAATTCGTGGTAACATATACAACTCTTAAGAACAAACTAGAATTCCTGTTCTTGATTGAATGGAGATGGAATGGAAACACTAAACAGCTGTTTAAAGGAGGTTTACCCAGCTGTAACCTGCTGATTTCATATGAATGGACTCATTTGTCTTGTTGAATTCTTTAATCTACTGCTGGAAAACAAAGGGGGGTGCTGTAATTGAATTAAGTCGTATCACATGAAAGTGGAGTTTGCCTGAAAGCCAAGGAAAATGGCCATAGGAAGCTCTTTAGCTATGGTACAGTCCAAAGCGAGTCTATGATTGGCTTCATTCCATGGTGCCAGGTTTGAACTACTAACTGAGCTACTCTTTCCAGACAGACAGGGATTCGTTCTGACTGCACGGCATTCATTCTTGCTATTGCCAGGCCGTTGCTCCGCGCTTTACGACTAGTGCCGTTTACCAGCTCGTTACGTTACTCCTAAGCCGGTATCCCCCTTAAGGGAAAGCAATCCAATGCTGTGTCAAGTGCGCTACTGCTTTCTTACCTTCCCTTATACTTATAACTTATATAATATATAAGTAGTTATAGATGCAGACGATATAGCGTCTTATCGTCTTTATTCTTGAATTAAAATCCGCCTTTCCTACCTTCTTTTTAACTGGAAAAGGGCATTCATATTTGCGTATGAGGCCTTTGTGAACCTTCCTGAAGGTTTTGAATTGTTGTGGCTGGAGATTGACCATTACTAGGTCTCCTTGTTTGTACTCTACAGGCCGTCTCTTAGTGTCTGCCCATTTCTTTATTTTCTTAGCGGCTTTCTCTAGGGCTCCTTGAAATTCTTGGCGAACTTGTAGGCGGCCGGGCTTCGACCAGTGGGGATACGAGCTAAAGTGTGAGGCGTAAGGGGTTGCTGTCCCGTGACCAACTCGAAGGGGCTGTGATGCGGCGCCTCGCTGTGCTGCAAGTTGTAACAGAACTGGGCTACATCCAACAAATGTACCTTACGAAGTATCTTAGGTATTCTTCCAATTCTAATAGGGCGTTACCGTCTGCCCATCCGTTTGTGGGTGGAAACTGGTGGAGAAGTGTAGTTCCGAACCCAAAAGACTTTTGTCCTGTGAACCGCTCCCTGATGATGTTCCGTGGAATCCCCCAGATGACGTTCTTTAGGAAATTGCTGCCTCTTCAGCCGTGCAATCTGTCGGGGCTGCTATCAACGTGGCGTACTTGGAGAACCTGTCTACTACCACCCTGATTGACTCAAATCCATCCACTTTAGGCAAGGCCGAGATAAAGTCCATGGAAATGCTTTCCCAGGGTCTCCCTGGGATTGGATTGGTAGGGGTTCCAACAGGCCTGCTTGTTTCTGGTGGTCTACCTTGTCTTGTTGGCAAACAAAACAAGGCAGGTTCTTACGTACTCCTCTACCTCTTCTCTCATATGGGGCCAAAAGTCTCCTTCTTCGAGTAGGGCTAAGGTACGCCGCTGCCCTGGGTGTCCTGCCCACTTCGTGTCATGGCATTCTTTTATCAATTCTTTTCTTAGATTGCCCCACTTTGGTACATAAAGTCTTTCTCCCTTAGTGTGGAGTAATCCGTTGCAAAATCGGCGCCTTTTCTTCTCAAGCCATTGTCACGAGCTGGATTTGAACCAACACCTCTGGACCAGCGAACTTCCTTTATTCTAATCGTGACTGACATGACACGGTCCCTCCGAAGAGTACGATGTTTGGCTTGCTGCTCTCCCGGGACACACCACACGAAAGCTTTAAAAAAGCTATTCCCACTGCTTCGGAACAAAGGTGATTCTGTTCATGCTGAAGACGATCTGTCTAATTCTATATACTTCTATATAGACTCAACTTCTATTACTATTAGAAAGGCGAACCTAACCTATAGGCCTGTTTTAGCGCAAAGAAGGAAAAAAGGAAGGTCAGAGGGTGGAGAATTGCGAGGGGGAGGGCGGCGCCCCTTGCTGGATAGAATATCGAGAAGCACATGGTTTTTCAAGGGTAGCAAACAAAGGAAACCGGTTCCGGGGGGGAGCTTTTGACCTTTATTATTTCATTACATACTCTCTTTCTATGAACCAACTGGCGATCAAAAAGAAAGTCCGCTATTCTATTAAATATCATGGCAGAAATCCCGGAAACGGACATCTATTATCATCTGTCTAGGCACAAAAATAGAATAAGGATAGATATGCCAGAAAGACACGATACGGGGAGCCATACTCTACGGGAGAAGGGCAAAACACTTGTCTCTTCGGGTGGTCCCAGTCGGTAGAAGGACTATGGGGATGGGATTGGGCACGCTGAAAACCTAAGTCCCCTTTTCCCTTCCTTATGATCAAAGATATTTTTGAGTCCAGGAGAAGGATCTGTCGTCTATGCTTTCAACTGATCCTGAAGATTTGAATCGTTTAGCTAGTGTCCATTCCATGTCTTCTTGTGAGGAGAAGCCGTCATATCCGTTTCCCTGGTTTCTAGATCTTTGTGACGGTTATATATCTATAGGTTTGATGATTCTGTTTTCTCTCTTTCCTAGGCCTGCTCCAGGTGTGTACCCGGATCGTCACATTTTTTGCCATCCTCGAGACTGTTCACTCGGGAGTGGTTCCCTAGGTCGTTTGAGACCTCTTCGATTCGCATGGGTTTACTGTTTGCTTCTCTAATGGGAACATGTCCATGAAATTGGTACTCGGGGGTTGGGTATGTTTTTCTCTGTTCTCACTATGGTTCTTCCTCCTTGGAATGGGAATTTGACACATCTATGATAGGAGGACGGGACGGCACCGTGATCGTGTATCCACATGCGTCCTTAAAGTGGGTGGAATGTGGTCTTGCACTGAACTAAAAGGAAAATCATTGTGTCACTCTCTCGATTGCATCCCCTTAGTTTAAGATAGTCCCTAGTGATTCTTGGGTTGACCCGGCATAACCCTTGATGTGATACAAGGGGTAAAGTCTTCTTCGCTTATCCCTAGGGATTCGTGCTTATCTAAGAAGGGAAGAGTTTTTTTGGGGTCTTGCTTGACTAATAGGGGCCTAGTGCTATTGGCTTATTATATTCCCGCATCTGTTCGATTGTTTTTATAGTTGTCGGAAGTCAGAATGGTGCTTTTTTAATGATTTGTCACGTAAGGGAGAATCCAAGAAATGGACTTAGCCATTTTTTCTTTTCCAAATAGGGGGGAAGAACTAAACCCCACCCAGGGACGAGAGTGACTCAACTGCCGCCTAAGGTTATACACAACGCTGCGCCGGCTAAGGAGAGGGCTTGAAGCTCTCCTGTTGTCCCCTAGAAAGGTAGTCCGAGTGGCCTTAGCGGCTATCATTTTATGGAAAGATTGACGCCAGTATAGCGACGAAAGAGGTTCCCGAATGACTGACTTGAGAAGGCCTTGGATCCTTCCCGAATTACTAAAGTAGTGGGCTTGAGGAAGAAGGGCGATCGCCTCACTAAGAGGAAAGCTAATCCGGCAGCGGGGCTCACATTGGGTGGCTGGCTTTGGGGAAGCATTCTCCTTTTCTCTTCTCTACACTATCAGAAAGCTATACCCGACCAGTAGTTAAATAGCTTGCTCCTCCCCCATATCCTGCCTAGAGGCCCCAGGCTTCAAAACCTTATGCCGTGACGAAGAAATTCCAATTTTCAAGGCACGAATGATGAAGAATGAAGAGCTTCGGATGAGTATAAAGCTGCATGCACTATCTTGCATAAGCAGCTTTCAAGGTCTCGTCAGGAAGACTCTCATAGATCACTATTTCCCAACCGCCTACTTCTCAACTGGAAGGCTGTTCCTCGGAGCCTAGTGAGATGCCAGCTATGCTATGAAAAAAGAATCTCGAGTTAGGTATGCTGCAGAGGAGATAAGAAAAGGCTCAGCAGAGGGGATCCGGTAACTGTGTTGAATGTGGAGGAGTTGGGCATTTTGCTCGTTACTGTCCCAATGTTCAGACGGACGAATGCTGCTGGGGGAGTGAAGAATAGACCAACTGAAGATGGAATAGTGAACGTTGTGGAGCCTAGAGCCGAGGAAGCGGATTAATCTCTGTTCAAGTAGGAAACATAGCGGAGGTTCTGAAGCTTAGGAGAGGAGACAGTTTCGCTGTCCTTAGATTGTGTGGCAACGTGAGCCAACGTCAGCAGAAAGGAGGAGGATACGGAAGGCTGTATTCCGAATCTATGTCGGCATAAGATGATCATTGATGCTAGGAGTTCATAAGATAGCGTCCACGGAGATGGTGGATTAGTTGGGGCTGAAGCCCTTTTACTTTTAAGTAAGGGCCTCATCCAGAGCCCTATCGAATCAGAAAAAAAAAAGGGCATGAGCAGCGGGCCGGGTAAGGGGTGATAAGGTGCCCCTTCCGCTATGTTGGAGCTGGGGAAGTTAAAGCAGGACGTCTGGTGTGACGTCGTCCCTATGGACGTATTACATATCCTACTCGTAAGACCATGGTAATAGGAGTAGGGTGTTACCTGCGTAGGGAGAACACCGGTTTACTTTTTTTAACGGCAAGGGTGGTTATTGCCATCAGAAGACTTTGGTTGGCTAAGGAGAAAGGTGTTGGCATACCATTTCTGGACGTGGTGGAAGAGTCCATAGAATGCTATGCCTTGATAGCAAAGCCAACTAGCAGAGCCGATGCAAGGATCGGTGGGATGCCGTAGCTTTAAGAGATAGGGGCGGAGGCAATCGGAAAGGCTTTTTTTAGGAAGGAGGCCCCCTCATAGGCTATACCTAATACCCAATCTTGCCAAAGGGCTCCATCTGTTCCAATAGAGAATTGGGAGAATACCTTTCATGAATTCCAACTTCAGCATTGATAGAAGATGGCTGCAGTTATGTACAACATGCGTACCCCAGCTTTGCCAATACGACTGGACGTGACTAATGAACAAATCAAAGAGTACAACTCAAGTACAATTAGTACAAGTACATGAGACATAAGTGACACACATACGCTAACACTCCTCCAAGCGAATGGAGATTGATCATTCCCAGCTTGCTCATCAAAGAGGGGCCCTGCTAAGTCCCTTAGTTAAGATGTCGGAAATATGATTCTCACTAGAGATGGTTGGAGTCCTTATGATGCTTGCCACCACTTTCTTTCTTTCTTACAGAATGCCCTTTCCCTTGATATATTGGCGACCTCTAGATCTTTGGCTCGCTCGTGTTTCACCGGGGCTCTCGATGCTCCAAATCCATTTCCTCCAACAAGCTCTTTGCCCACACAAGATTCCCAGCTGTAGTGGGCATCGCCCTATACTTAACTTAGCGAAAGAACTTTATTTCACCCTATCTTGCGAACTACATTACTACAATACTACAAGACAATCTTCTGAGCGGGGAATTGTCTTTTCCTACTGGGGAGGGGGATCTTATAATGGCCTGGCGGGTATGAGTACAACAATCTTAGCTGCTAACAGCTGTGGGAGCAATTGTGATAATGACATTGGCAGAGGACTGAACTTCCTGGGTGGATTAGTAGTTGGAAAGGCATTGGCTTGTGTACCCCCCTAAAAAAAGTGTGTAGTACTGATGTGATCTGAATAGAGGGACTTGCGTAAGGTCTTTGCTGCACTGTCGGGTAACTCTGCTGTGGAGCATGTTGTGGCAGTATTGGATAGCTTTGCTGTGAGATACGCTGTGGGGGTCCTGTATAAGACTGAGGAGCTGAGGGTTGTTGGGCGCAAGGGGATCTTGAATCAAAGAATTCCTGTTCGGCAAGCGAAGTAGAATATGATTCTTGCTCTTCTCTAGCGGTATCGGCTTTCGGGTAGTGGTGGGTTCAGTCAGTGAAACTCGCATTTAGGCTCGCTTAGTAAACTCGTATCAACTACTCGCCTTCTTAGCTTTGAACTTCTAGCCGCTTTTAAGATTTAAGCACAAGTGCGGAGAATCTTGTTGGGTTTCGGTAACTAGCCAAGCGCTAGTGAAAGTTGTTAAAGCTAAATCTAAATATTGAAAGCCTAAAGTAGGAACTCACACCCTTAGTCAAGCGAGACGCTTAGGTTCCGGCACTTTCACCAGTACTTGAGCCAGCACCTGAACCGAGACCTAAAGCTGAACCGCTGCCCTCACTCAATTCTAATCTCGAAATCTTTACCCGATCTGGAAATGCTTATCTTATATGCCATCATAGGTCTTAGTTTCGTTTCCTATATGAGCTTCCGTCGACTACACTGAACTCCTCGCTACCTCTGCCAAGTTCCTTTTTCTAGCAGGATTTTCTCAACCTCAATCATTTCATATTTTCTTCTCGATCAACAAAGTGGAACAAAAGGCTAGTTTCCTTTGCGCAGCGCTTCACCATGCTCCTTGCTGCACGCGCTAGGGACTGTATAACCGGCTGCTTTCGGTTGTTTGACACACCACTTAGGCGGCAGGTAAGCTTGATGACTGAAAGCTTTCAATTCAAGTTAAGCAACGAAGAGGTCGAGGCATAGCCCAGGTGCTTTTAGCGAAGCCGGAATTCCATTAAGGTAGTTCCGCCGAGGGGAAGAAGAATTCTAGATCGAATGCGACTGGGATTGAGGAGGGCTAGCTTTCACGTGTTTCAGGCTCCAGGGGAATGCTTTTTAAGCTCATACCAGGAAATTCCATATTATTAGAATTCTTCCATTAGAGCGAGTTCGGTCAGATCAAGCTATTCAAGCTATTTTGGCTTGGGGCAGGGGCGTAGCGAGCAGAAAATTCCCTATCAGACAAAGCTCTATAAGATAAGGAAGAAAATCAGTCTTAACTAAAAGCCTATCGAAGTCACTTACGGATCTGGATTCCATTCTTTTTGAGTGAACGAAGCGCAAGCTCCGCCCAGACCCGCTCAACGCTGCGCCCCCCCCCTCAGCAGCAACAAGGTGCTCCCAAGCGACCCTGGGGACCCAACCCAATGGAGCTCACTACCAAAATGACCCCTACCCATTCCTACCTATTCTCCATCCTTCTGACCTGGAAAGCCATTTCTCTACCCAGAGATCACTCCCCTGGCCTCCTGGTCTCGACTATTTTAAGTTCTGTCCAGTTCACCGAGACGCAGGCCATACCATCGAAGAGTGTCATACTTTGCGTGATGTCATCTATGACATGAATGATGAAAATCGTATCAATTGGAACGAAGTTAAGGCATACCTTAAAGCCGCCAATGTCACTGAAGCTATTGGGGATCCATACTAATCCAATGCCACAACATCAAGGGGGACAAGTCACCACTCAGGGACCTACACCGGTACAAACTAATCCAGGACCTTCTGCCAGCGCTAACACCATCCGAGCTTGCACTGCCGCTCGAAGAGAGATGCCTGTGAGACCCCCTCCAGTTCTGTAATTCGAAGGAGGTTCTGAGAATTTGAAACTCCGGAGTCACCCCCAGGAATCGAAGTTCCAAAAGCAGACGAAATCCCTATGGAACCTGACCTCCTCGCTGCCGCTCAATTCATTACCAGGAAGAGGCAAATTCGCTTTTTTAGGAAGGGTGGGTTGAAAAGGTGAAGAAGGAAGAATGTATCCGAACGAATGCATCGGCAGAATATTACCCCCTTTTTTGAAATCCCCTCGTCACCTACTAGTGAGCCGGAAAGCTTAGGGGCTCCTCTCGTTCCTCTTCCACCATTTGACAACCCTATCTCAGAATGTTCGGATGATTCTCTGGAACCCCCTTAACTAATAGATGCTTCAATACTAAATAAATAATGGGGTTGGGAAAAAGCAGAATAAAAGGATTTCACGGGCAGAAAGGCGAAGGGAAGTTCGGAAAAGCCTAGCAGACGGGACACCCCTTTCTATTAAGACCTCGGCATATTCCTTACCCCCCTACGAAACATTTACCCCTATTTTGAAATGAAGAGGAAAGCTCCCAGGTTCCGAATCTTAAAGAAGTGCATGACCAGATTGGAAGCACCGAGGTTAATTCGCAATGGGCCAACTCACCCAGCCATGATGCATGACAGAAGAGAGCGAGCACAAAATGGAGTTTCCCTGTTGCACATTGAATCCCTAAGCAGATTAAGGGTGAGGTTCACGTCCGGAAAGAATCTTTTTCAAGACTTTCTCCCCTATGTTGAACTTTATCTATATTACCTTATTGTGGACTGCAAGGGAAAGCCTTCTCTGGTAGACCTGGACATGTTTCATGGCGTGAAGTCTCTTCTCATCTAATAGCTCTAATTTGTCCTAGGATGATGTTCGAAATCACGGCCAACACGGCTCGCTCCATACGCGACTTATGGGAAGATAGTTTCATTCATGCTCGAGGTGCAGGATACGCCTGAAAAAGACTGATTCTTCAACTTGGCTTAGAAAACAGGAACGAAAAAGAGCTGGAAGGATAAGAACTTTCCTCTCCTCGCACTGGGAAGGATTTTTCTTATATTCTCTTTCTTTATCGAACAGGTGTATGCTGGAGAAGAATGAAGCCTCTCCTCTAAAGGAAGTCGATAGACTGACTGTCTTGCTTTTATTTCTTCTTCTAATTTGGAAGGAAACTCGGATGAAAGAATAAAAGAGGATGACTTCAGATTTGAGGCCTTACGAGGGTTTAGAGACTAAAGACGATAGCGGCAGGATTAGGCTATTATTCTATTAAGGAAAAGTTCCTCTTCGAATAAGAAAGAGGATTGAGACGAGACTACGATCTCCGGTTGGACAAATTCGCCAAAGATAGGTAGCTCTGCTCTAGCTTACACTCCCAAGTCTACGATTCTGAAACCTTATTTAGGAGTGACAGAACCCGGTTTAATTTAAAAGGGGTCCTCTAGCAAGCCCTTAGAGATATAGAACTATAACTCAACAGAATTCTCCAGCCGTCCCGCTTTGGTAAAGGAATGTTACTCTGATTGGTAATGTTGGCGATGACAAGCATGCTCAGGACGGATCTAGCGCTAAGAAAGTAGGAAGGACGTTTTCCAGCGATCTTGGGGCAGCCGTCGGCGTGGGTAGCTGTGTCACGCTAAGTAACTGATAGATTCTCTCTCAATGGGTTTTCCTTCCTCCCTATGGTGTTTCTTTGGCAAAGAGGTTTGTTTTTTCAAGAACGAGATATTGGTAGCTGATGGACTTAAGGGTTTGGAAGCTATTTCGTCTGAGGTTTTTGATCGATTTCCACTCCTAGCCCAGAAGAGAAGGGACTGAAGATAATTCTATGCTAATTAAGTAGTTTGTTATATCCAATTCTTAAAGAAAAGTATGTATTTGAAGTTTGGATCTTCCCTCTTGTGGAAGAGAGGAAGGCACTAAGACCCGCTAGAAGGACTCTAAGGGAAGAAAGAAAGCCGTCCTAGTGAGGTGCAATGCTGAAACTGTGATCGGTAAACAAACCCTACAGAAGTCGGAATGGGATACTTCACTAAGGAAGTAGCACCGGCGGTTAACTATACTAATCATAGGCATTCTGAGTTGCGTTTGGGTATGGAATGGATAGGCCCCAAGTGGCTGCCTCTCCTACTACCAATGTGTGTGGGCGGATCATCGCCCCTTCATTCTGGTTCTACTTCATTCGCTATTAACAAGACGGCACACGCAAGACACAAGATGTCAAATCAGGCCCTTGAAAGGTGTAGATGAAGCCTTTTCCTTTTCTGCCAGAAAACACTTGAAGGATACGAGGCATAAGACTATGGATCGAACTTCTTAAGAGGGAACCGCTACTGCAGCCAATCCATTGAAAGGTGAAGGCAATGCTAAATGCAGATGCAGACCGATTGGGTTCTCCCTTTTTGGGGGGTGATGTTACCAGGTTTTTCGCGAATGTGAGGTTCAAGTACTGCCATCCTTTGTTGATCGAGTTCGCTGTGTAATTTCAACAATGCCATTCTAAACCGAAAAAAAAAGGCCGTAGCTGCATCTTTCGAGAAAAATAAAGAATAGGTGTCACGCCGATGATTAGGAGAAGGTATCTTATGGCTTAGGGAAGGGCGCTTCTGCCCAGATCTATGATTGATCTAGAATTCCCCGAGACGAGACGAACTGTCGATTCTCCGATAAATGTCAATGACTTAAACATGTTTCCGAGACTTCAACATACATGTTTGGCAGCGGCAAGGAGCGTTTTTGACTTCCTAACACGGATACCAAGACAGCTGAGCAGTGAGGAATAGGATCACTTTTCCTTTCAGTCTCGAAGCAAGCTGTGGTACAATCCCTCCTTCGCTCCGGCTCGTTCCGTTCCCGTGTAAAAGCTATACCTTTCGATTCCTATCCCGCAGTGAACGAAGTTCGCGATGGGTTAAGGGGCCGGGATCTGGGATTCGGTATAATAACTCCTCGTAATTCAGGCGAGTGGAGGAAAGTTAAGTTGACTGTTGGAGGAAAATGGGCGAGCCCTACTAGTACAATAGTCTACGGAACTAAAGGATCGGCTATTAAGAGACAAAATAGATTCGGCTCGTTGGCTCTATAGACTCACTCTCTTCAGAGAGGAGTTTACTACTAGTATGGCCTCGTTTAGCCTTGTTTTAAACGGTGGCTCCGTGGTCCCATCCCAAGTGCTCGTCTTTTTCACTTCTCCCTGTAACTGTTGATCCCTTCCGCTCCGTTCGTTCCGAACTCGCGAGCGGCATGTCAAGTCTCTTTTCTTTCAACTCCGCTCGGTGATCGCTCATGGCTAATATAGGTAGGTCCAGAGCTAGCTAGTGTTCAGAAGTCATTTAAGAGATTGAATATGGGTCCTATTAGAAGGCTATAGCCCCAAAGAGATAGAGATTCGCATTCGGGAAGGGAACCATAGCAGCTGATAAAGGCTGCTGGTGGAGCCGGAGAAGAACCGGGATAAGGGCTGGTAAGTACTAAAGCTGCTGGAGCGGCTGCCTTCGCCCACGAAGGAATCGGAATCTCGCTACTTCCCCTAACTTTCCTAGAGCAGGAGAGAGTGAATCTACAAGCAGGGAATCAAAAAAGTAAAAGAATAGGCATCGCGCAAGAGCAGACCTGATTTCACTAGTCTCAGGGCAGGAGTAGGCGGGATAGATGCCAATTCCAAAACCACATGCAAGCAAGGAAGGCAGCAGGATTGGCCCCAATTGAATCCATAGTAAAGAATCAGACATGGAATGCACGGGAACTTATTCCACATGGGGAAGGCGAGAAGGGCTTGTTCTTGAATTAGATGGGGCATTAGCGGTCTTAGGTGATTTATCATTGCCCCCAGGAGAGGTACGAAAGTAGGGCTATTCAAAGCACAGTGAGGCAAAGCGAGTGAGAGGTATGCAATCCCCAGCTTGAAGTAAGCCAAGGAGCCGGGACACGAAAGGATCATTAAAGTCGTGTTTTGCTAGGCAAATGTATAGTCATTTTTTAACATATTGAGAGTTGCAAGGAACCTTCTACACTGTTGCTTTCTAGTTTTCATCCAGCCAATCTATCGATGTTTTGTTTTAGTCCCTGAAATGCGATCTTGATCTGCTTTTGAGGTAAAAAACAAAGTGATGATTGATTTCCATTGTTCGAGAGCTACCTTCCTGCTATGCTTTCTGTCTTGGGTCAAGTCAACCAAGTCATTCAATAGTCCAACAAGCTTTGCTGTCGCCGGGCACATAGAGAAGTCGTTCTGCTCTGTTCAGTATCATAAGTACTGGATGTTCCTGGAAGGGGTATGTCCTAAGGTATAAAGCTTTCCCTTCAGAAAGGAATCAAAAGATGGTTGTTAGACTTCGCTCGGAAGCGTCTTTCTCAGTTTCCAATGAAAGTCTTACTTTCGCATGTAGTTAGCCTTCCGAACTTTGGTCTGTCGAGGGTTTCTGACTGTAAATGAATCTTTGACTCTAAAAATGAAAATCGAAAAGGGAAGCGGGGATTCATGGTCATTGACGGTTGATATCGAGAAGGCCTCGGATCCGGTGGGGTTTCATTCGGGACACCTTGTTTGAGATTTTTTTGCCTAGTCAGATGCTGGAGCTCATTATGATGTGTATTTCTACAAATAGTATGCAGGTTTTTTGGAATGGAGAGGTGACAGATGCCTTCCTTTTTGCCGTCTCCCGGAGTTATACAGGGATACCCTCTATTTATTACTCTTTTTATATTTATTGGAAAGATTAGCTCATGATCTAGCGGTTCGACAAGGATTATGGAAGCCTATTCAGTTATCTAAGAATGGTCCCCAGCTTTATCATTTGTTTTTTGCGGATGACTTGCTCCTTTTCGCTAAAGCATGAATGGATCAAGTTCCGGTCATTAAAGCTTGCTTGGAGTCCTTTTGTGCGGTCAGAAAGTGAGTCTTGCTAAATCCAAGATCCATTTCTAAAAAACCTCTCTGATGGTCTCTCTTGTGCAATCAGTAGAGGTTTCGGTTTCACCAAAACAAGGAACCGTCGGGAAGTTTCTTGGGGTCCCCGTCACTCCATGATCGAGTGACAAGAGCCACATACCATGATATTGTTAATCGAGTTCATGAGAGACTAAGTAGGTGGAAGACCAGCCAATTGTCGATGGCGGGGCGTACTACCTTGGCCCAATCGAGAGTCACTGCCCTCCCAACGTATACAATGCAGACCGCAGCTCTTCCTTATACGGTTTGTGAAGAGATTGAAAAGCAAACCAGAGCTTTTCTTTTTGGATCAGGTGTAAAAAAGCCTCATTTGGTGCGTTGGGATAGGGCCTAAAAAAAACGGCGGTCTAGGTATTAGGAAAGCTAAGGAAAGAGGCTCTTATCATGAAGCTAGGATGGGGTTTATTAACACAACCGGATAAACTCTGGGTGCAGATTTTGAAAGGAAAGTATGTTAAGGATAAGGGGCACCCTCCTGTGGTAATTACCAAACCGAATGCTTCCCCCTTATAGAAAAGTATGGCCTTTGGTTCTTCAAGGATGCAGATGGGTTATAGGTAACGGTAGGGTAGCGAGGTTTTGGCTTGACCCATGGGTGGAAAATAAAGGACCACTTATTCACAATAAATCAAGTTCACGAGGGTGCCGTGAATCTCTGTGTTGCTGCTTATTCATCAGAATGTGGCTGGAATTGGAGTGCGTTTCAGATGTTCCGTTCCTGCCTCATCATCTTTGTCTACTGATTGCTGGGATTAAGCCCCCGCATAACTTTGCGCCTAATGATCGCATCATCTGGGGTGGGGGTCGTCTAATCAAGGGAACTTCACCACTCAGCGTATGCTATTTTTTCGGGGCAGGTTTGGGGCGGTGGGAGATAGTTTGGAAATGTCCCGGGCCCCAACGGATTCCAGCTTTCCTATGGCTGGTTTTGCATAATAACTTGTTAACGAATGTGAGTCGCAAATAACGACATATGACTTATGTTAGCTCTATATATGTATGCGCTTTAGCCCTTTTTTCGTAATTGAATATGGAAAGAGAAAGAGATTCGTCTTGCTTATGCGCTTCTTAATTGGCTTGAGTGTGTGGTATCTGCTTCTGACCGAACCGCTCTTTCTCTCACTCACTCTTCTCCTTTTTCAAGGAAGGGCAATTGTCTTAGTGTTCCGGGAAGAACGGAGATCCTGCGCTAAGAAAAGAAAGAAGGAAGACTTTTCTTAAGCGTTCGTGCCCCATGCTCACTTCACTCACTAATTGCGTCAGTGAAGAAAGAAATCCAAACCTATAAGTTTCAGTGGGACAGAGACCTAAAGCCCCAAGTTACAATGAGAAAATCCCATTTCCATTTTTTTTTTCGATTTTACAGGATCTTTCTTTACTTTATATGGTAGTGATTCTTTTCATCAAGCCTAAAATATTCTCCATTTTCTTTCTTCAGGGGCAGGGGGTGGTTAGTCAAATCTCCGGTGGGGGATGCATTTCTGGTCGGGCGAACCGACCCCCGGATCCGCTTTTCTTGTTTATTTACAGCAGCGGCATTCTCCCTTGACTTTTACATCCATTTTTTGAATCATGGAATTCTCTCCCGAACTAACAACTCTATTAGAAAGTTGGATTCCAACTTTTACACGAATTTGAAAGTGGATGATAATGGATTTACATCACGATATCTTTTTCTTCCTCATTCTTATTTTGGTTATTTTAGGTGTCTATCTACCTCTTTTTTTGTTTGCTCCGAAAATTCTACATGGATCGACCGGGCCATGGTTTGGTACCGATGGTTCTCCGGCTCCATGCGGGCCAGCCGAGCCCAGCGTTCCGAACAAGCCTACGAAAAAGAATTCGTAGAGCTGGCTACCTTCTTCTCCAGAAAGACTGCCACCAGTATTGTAGAGGTATGGGTTTCTGTGGCAAGTATTGTTCGAGGGGCCGAGAGGACTTGGACTTTCTCGAAGCCGCACATGAGATCACCAAAAACGATTTTTTTTATGATGGTGCGGACCCTTTCTGCTAAATCTGATTCGACAACATAGTAGTGAATCAAAATGGCAATCTGACCCGAATGCGCACTGGATCTTTGACTCCGCCCAGGGGAGCTTTCGTTCGAAACAAGGTAGCCGTAAGGAACCCTATGGCTGGGGCTGGATTGAATCCTTCCCTTCCTTCTCTCTGGAACAATCGAGGGCACTGCCTTCCCTCAGCTTTCAGAGGTGGGGGCTGCATCAATCATCGCTCAGTGAGCTCTTTTTTTTTGCCGCCAATAGCGATGCAAGGCGGGCACGCCAGGTAGACGCGCTAGGCGAAGGAGATGCATTTAATTTATGGTACTGGTAGTACTGTACAAGCTCCTAGGGAATAATCTCTTTCTTATTTCTGCCTTTCTTTCCCATGACGACTAGGAACGGGCAAATCAAAAATTTCACTTCGAATTTCGGACCTCAACATCCTGCTGCTCATGGTGTTTCACGATCAGTATTGGAAATGAACGGAGAAGTGGTGGAACGTGCGGATCCGCATATTGGATTACTCCAGTGCGGCACGAAGCCGCTGACGCCGAGTCGGCTCCTATGCCGCTAGCTATGCCCTGCTTGGTCCCCCGGCACGGTGGAGGTTCCGTAGCGCGGCATGAGCACCGGGCTAAGGGGCGGTTGAGCAACTCAAGCAAACCACCCTACCTTACTACAACATAGGGACATAAGGGAGAAGGTTGTGAAGGTGGCCTCGTTATCCACACCTCCGGTCGGATGAATGGAGGACCGACCGATCCGGGTTTTCATGAGCGTTGGCGGGTCCTGGAGTGCCTGTCAAGGGCGCTAGCGCATACCCCGGGGTGATCATCACCACCTGCACCTCACATCTCGGCACAGTGGAACGTGTAACCCGCCTACTGTCTCATTCAACTACATTTGTTCCTGTAATCTATAGCCTAACAGAACGCAGCAGCGATGGACAATCCGCCCATACATCTAGCGGGGAGGATGGCACTACTGGCCAAGACCGTCTTTCGAAAACGCCGCAGGCGCGAAGCGTGGTAGGCCTGCGCCGGGGGAGCATAGGGAGGAAAGGGAGCCCGGACGGTGGAAGAGCCAGGGGAGGCCGGGTCATTTGACGGAAATGGAAGGCTTTTCACCTAGAAGGCCCTATGAAGTAAAGGGAAGCGCATGAATTCTTGGAAAAAGAGGGAGCGAGCCTATATTATATATAAATATTATGTAATAAAGTCATTTCAATGAATAGATAGAGTCAAGGGTAGGACAGATAGCGCTGCCTACACGCGAATTACGAGGTCGAGCAGTCTCAATTTCACTACAGGATTTGCGAATGAATGCTGGGCTGGGTGGGCCACCTCGAATGGCGTGAGCCGCATGCGGGGAGACCCGCACGTACGGTTTTTAGGGGGATCGGGTCGAAAGACCGGCCGACGCCCACCCGACTAGAGGGACTGAGAAATTAATAGAGTACAAAACTTATCTTCAAGCTTTACCTTATTCTGATCGTTCAGAGGGCGATCGCGGAGTCACTGAATGAAGTCCTCCGTTTCTTTCGGAGGACCCGCAGCGAGGCAGAGATGACTAAGTGACATATGGAATATGGCGACGACAACAGCATGTCGTAGAAGGAGATAACAGGTGGAGCCAACGATCCACTAAAACTAACGTATCTACAACTACATCCCCGAGCGGCAGTCAAACGGAGGCGTGAATGCAAGATGCCAGCGGAATGATCGGCCGGACAGAGGCTAGGGCTGCTTCCTTCCCACCGCGTCCTTCCTTGTGTGTCGGAGATATAAAGCGAGTGCACCGGAACCGGAAAAGAACGGGAACTGGGTCGATCTATTCTATGGCGAAGCATCCGAAGCATAACTGCACACTCACACGATCTTTGCCGAGAGATAGGAGCATTCGGTGGAACCGGTGAACTACACTTGCTTCTGGATAGATGTGTGGGACAGAGGGCTCGTGGTACCTGCTGCCTACCCTTCCTTCTCTGCTTTTAGAACCGTGTGAACAGAGAGTGGGCAGAAGGGAAGGAGGTCCTCATACGGAGTCGCACACTTCCCAGAGCAGTGCGGGAGACTGGGGAATGGGTCGAGTAAACTCCCCGAAAAATAACAGACGAAGCTTTACTTAGATAGGGCTTTGATTGGTATTGATTTAATCTTTTTGATTGGAAAGGAGGGCGCCTGGGTATGTTATAGAAAAGGAAGGCAGAGGTAGTATATCGAATGGCGAAGAGAGGTGGCTCGGCAGGGAAGGAATGGGAAATCTCGTCAAGGATGACTTATTTGTTCGCGAAACGAAGGGCGCCTTCGGCTTAAGTGATTCTCTGAGCCGGTCTGGATTTCCAACGCCTCGGGAAACTGGTCGAGATAGATGACAGCGTCCTTTTCCTCTCTTCCTTACCGGTAGGGCAATCTTCTCTTATGGCCTTCACCTCCCGCCCGGCCCGGAAATAGAACCCAGCCCTCTTCTGATCCATTCATTTCTGAAAGCAGGGGATCCAGAGCCCCTTCTATTGCATAACCTAAAAAAGCTATAAGCAAAGTACCCAAGTGGTTGCGGAAACGAGACGCTTTGGTTACCGGCGAACGCTTCCAAAGGCGACCAGCTTTCAATACTAGTTGTTACGTTACACTGCCATTTTTCCAATATCATTGAATAGCATGGCCCGGGGCTAAGGTAACTCAAGTGGGAGAGCCGTGTTATGGGTGACCTTATTGCACGGTTCAGAGAGCACTTGTGTATGTGATGCAAGTGAACGTGTACGAAAAAGCTGTCGTAAAGTTTCGTTGTTCGTTCCGTCGTCGACCCTATCTATGTTTCTACGATGGCCCAAGAGCACGCTTATTCTTCAGCCGTAGAGAAACTTTTGAATTGCGAGGTACCATTACGAGCTCAATATATACGAGTGTTATTCCGTGAAATAACTCGAATTTCAAATCATTCACTTGCTTTAACTACTCATGCTATGGATGTGGGAGCATTAACTCCGTTCCTGTGGGCTTTTGAGGAGCGGGAGAAATTGTTGGAATTCTATGAAAGAGTATCGGGAGCCAGGATGCATGCCAGTTTCATACGACCAGGTGGAGTGGCACAAGATCTGCCTCTTGGCTTATGTCGAGATATTGATTCCTCCACACAACAATTTTGTTCTCGTATCGACGAATTAGAAGAGATGTCAACCGGCAACCGTATCTGGAAACAACGATTAGTGGATATTGGTACTGTCACTGCACAGCAAGCAAAGGATTGGGGATTCAGTGGTGTAATGTTAAGAGGTCGTGCGACATGAAGACATTGATAGCAATATGGGGGAAGTTCCCATCAGGCAACAACGGTTCTGCCTGACCCTACTTAAGCATGCATATTTTGTCAGTGAAGACTTGGTGTGAAGCCTTGGAGCTTACGTTAGAAGAGCAAAAGGCCCGGGGCTAGGGTGAGCTGAGGGGGGACAGCGTAAGTGAGCGAATGTGTGTAAGCCCAGTCAAACATGACTGTTCTAGGCGGGGCGGGCCGCCCACCTTCGAATGGTGTTGGTCCTACGGACCGTGAACGGATTTCGCTTCTGGCCTCTGGGCACGTCTACACCGCATGAGTTCACCGGGGTGGAGCACGGTCCGCCAAAATCGGCATAGGTTAGGTGCTATTGATGGAACATGGTAAGCCTATTTTCTCCATATGGAAGTGCTGCAGGCACATAGAGATGTGGGTAGAGGAAGCCTCAAAAAGCGAAGGCCGAGCTGTAGGTTACGTGACCTGCACCGAGTTGGTGGCTGACTGGGCTTTTTCCTGGATCAAAGCAGATCAGCTCGCCTTCTTGTTATCCAAAAGTAGGTCGAATCGGGTTTCAAAACCCCCTGCCTCCGAACGTCGAATGAAATAGGTGGCCGGGCCTATCAAAAGGTAAAGAGAACCCGGCCACCTTCCCCCTATCCCTTACGTTTAGGGGCGGGATCCGTCCAAGAACGACCATGTGGTGGTACGGAAGGCACGGACTCCGCGAACGTCCCGCGCCCCCTTTAAGGGAAAGAAAGCCGTGACCAGAACCACATTC